AAGGATAAGTTGCATTGGAATCGAGAAAGTTCCGTGGAGTTCATAATTGCATAAAAGGAGTCAAAGTAGTGGCTGCGGTGCGAAATCCATCATTGGCTAAACAATCATTTGGTTATGCCATTTTGGGCTTTGCTCTAACCGAAGCTATTGCATTTGATTTATGATGGCATTCCTGATCCTCTTTATTTGTATTCTAGCCCAGATGCGATATCGTATCTTAATTGTATTTCACTCATATTGGTACCCGGAAGCGCTTCTCAGGATCGGACGGTCTCCAGCTAGCGAGCGGCTCAAGTCAGCTATGGGGCTCCTCCTCGATCTATGCTACTAACAGTGCGCTTTGCTTGTCAGGTAAGGGATCGGATCAAGAAGCTGGAGGGAGTGACCTTATTTATAAGCCCACAAGTGCGGCCCATAGCATTGCGCGGGGTCCGTGGGCTGGCAATACGGCCAGTTGAGAGAGGATCTCAAGCTTAACGAACGATGCGCGCTCACGTGAAGCAAGGCAACATTGCATGCTGCTTTTCACTTTTCACGCGCGAGAAAAGAGAGAAAAACGTTGACGAACCAAGTCCGTTGAGAGCCTTGCTTGCGGGGCTGGTGGACCGGTAACCATTTAGCTGAGATCCATTCTAGCGCGCTAGGAGCGGTATGCAATAGTTGCTTTGTGGCGGGCAAGGTCAATTTCATAATATAGTATAGCCCATAGCAAATGATTGAACGAAAACATGGATTTGACGCCGATAGGTTGTCAACCCCGCAGGCTCGAATAGAGCTAAATAAGCTCTGGAATCGTAAGTCGAGTAAGCCAATGACCAAACTCAAACTCATCCGCCGAAGAATTCGAATCTGGAGATGCATCAGAAGAATCGTTTGCATAGGCTACTAACGATAAACAAAAGTCAGAACGATTGTCATCAGTTGATTAGCAGGAGCTAGCTAGAATAACCCAAGCCTATGGGCTTGGAAGAGAGTAGGGTCAGGCCCCAAGTCTTCAGTCTGATTCTCAGATATTTGAAACCAATTCAATCCACACTTTACCGAAAAAACAGGTGCATAATGATAATACGCATCTCCAGCAGCACCCGAATCCCCGTCTGGTTTCCCATCCCCAGCCTTAGCATCCCCATAAACAAAGGCATCTTGATGTTTGTTGATCCCGTGTCATGGTAAGGCATCTTGAAAAGAGGCACCGGGTATCAAAATGAACATACGAATCGACAGAAACCGACGATACAAGAGATTCATCAACAAAGGAGATTAGCTCGGGCAGGTAAGGCAGTCTTTAGAGGGTCCTTCTCACGAATCGTAAGCCACTTTTTCCGTTTCACCCGAAACTACGGATTCCGATCTCTCGAATCCTGATCCCTCTGCATCTTTATAGGTTATTTCATCAGTATCAATCTCTTCATCCTATGAATCATAGGCTGCATTCGAATCCGTCTCAGAAAAATCCTCTGCCTAATTTCAGAATAATCGGCTGAATAATAGGTATCCAAACCCAAAGTCTGAAGCTGAGTAATGAGCTGGGGTACCGTTGACCCTAAGGAAATGAATGACTTGAAATTCTAAGTATGAAACTGGGGCTGCCCTGCCCTTTTTAGTAGTAAGGCTATCGGAAAGGAAAGAATTCGCAACGGCCACAAGCGATACGGTAAAAGCTTGATGATCTGCCTTATTGGCGTATGGGCTTCTTATGTGTCCCTCGCTTGCGGCAGTAGGCTGCTTGCTGTTAACCTATCTTTCATCCAGAGACACTTGGTCCCCAGGCGATCTAAGACTATGCAATTATGACTTTCTACGTTGAGCGCTCTGACCTTATATATAAAGCTATGACGTCTCACTATAGCACGCACCACCACTATAGCAATACCAATACAAACACTAGAGTGACAGCACGACAGAGAAAGTGACTTACAAATAAATAAAGGGCGAGGAAAGAGAACGCAAGAAGATGAATTTGTTGTTCCTTAATTCCCCTCCTTCCCCCGTACCGATGAGGTGATTCCCCCGGCCAAGTAGGGCATGAAACAATACCAGTCATATCCGCTGGAACGAACCTTGTCTGGTCATACCCGCTGGGACAAATCAGATTTGCTGGAACCGGGGAGATATCTAGCCCATAGCCTCTTCTGTGGGTAGAACGACTCCTCCTCCCGACAGATCATTGTTCGGGAAAGACTGGACTACTTTTCCGGTAAATCGGTAGGATCATAGGTCAGGAGGGACTTAACAGTACGGATCATTGCTCGGACTACACTGAATCAGTAGATCGGTATGATAGGTCCCCCGATTGTAAAGCCTTACCTATTTACCTGCCCCCTCTCTCTGAAGCCTCGCTTGTTCGGAGAACTTTCTTTTGATCTCTTTTGGGCTTCCCGCCCGGCCAGGAGTGCCCGACTGGAAGTCGCTTTGGTTGAAAGGATCTCTTATTCTACTCGTCATCAGGAGATTTGACACACACAGTAGCCTGCTTCGCACCCTTATGAGCTCGGTTGACTCGTGCTGTGGTACCTCGGGGAGAACTATTGGTGTATACTTGATGCTGAAGTATATTTTGAGGCATAATATAAAAGGAGTTATGTTGCCTTTAGGGGCTGCGTGGAGGCAGTTATGGTAATGTCAGCTGATGTACGAAGGCACGTGTTGGCCAAAGTACTAGCCCGAGGTTTTGAATTTAAATGGATGGACGACCTGATGCCACGTGTCCCGGTTAGTTGGCAGAGGAAGATTCTAACTACCTAGTACGCTGACGCGGTCGGCTCCCCGGATTTGAAAGTGCAGTCCTACCCTGAGTCTCTTTTCCCTATCTAAGCTATATCAACAACGCCGAAAACTCATCCGCTTGTAAATTCTTGGTGTAATACTCACTCGTCAAATTAATGTCAAAATTTCTCACTGATCAGGTGTGATCAGTCTCATCCGTGTAAGAATTTGGAATTCCTCTTCCAACTCGTCCCGGGATGGGCGTTATGGCAAAGAACAAGAAGAAAACTAAAGGAGGAATTTGTCCAATAGTCACAAATGGTGCCTCCACAGGTTGACACCCGATCCAACCTAGTAGTAAGCGATCCGCCAAAAGCAACCAAAATATTCCTTGGTGAATCGGGCGAAAACTTGAACTACGCACATACAAACTTTTAAAAAAAGGTAAAGCCAACAGAGATATAGAAACTGGTGCTATTGCGGCTACACCTCCCGATTTGTCAGGTATACTGCGAAGAATGGCATGGATCGGTAGGAAATACCATTCCGGCACAATATGAGGCGGGGTGGGCATCGGATTAGCAGGTATATAATTGTCGGGATGCCCCAAAACATTAGGAGCATAAAAAATCCAAATGGAAAAAAAGATAGCAGAAGCTACCCGACCTACTAGATCCTTTACATAAAAATAAGGGTAAGAAGCAATTTTATCCATCTCTGAATGTACACCCAATGGATTATTTGATCCATATTGATGCAATGCGGCCAGATGAAGAAGACTGGCGCCTATTAAAATAAGGGGGAGTAAATGATGGAGACTAAAAAAACGATTTAAGGTGGCATTGTCCACGGAGAAACCACCCCAAAGCCAAGTCACTATGGTATCTCCTACTAAAGGTATGGCGCTAGCTAAGCTTGTAATTACTGTTGCTCCCCAAAAGCTCATCTGACCCCAAGGTGGTACGTATCCTATAGAAGCTGTCACAATCATTAATAGGAATATTACAACTCCGAGACACCGAACAAATTCCCTAGGACTGCTATAACTCGCATAATATAGACCACGAAAAATATGAAGGTGAACCACAATGAGAAACATACTTGCCCCATTAGCATGCATATAACGGAGCAACCAGCCCCCTTCAACATCTCTCATAACGTGTTCTACGCTGTTGAAAGCTAGATCCACATGAGGTGTGTGATGCATAGCTAAAAAAACGCCAGTCACTATCTGAATGACTAAACAAAGACCAGCTAACGGACCGAACCCCCACCAATAACTAAGATTGCTCGGGGTTGGATGATCTATCAAATGCTGGTTAAGTGTGGAGGATATAGGTTGTTTAAGAAGAGAGAATCGTTGGTTCCTTATAGTCATTTCTCTTTTCTATCGTGACAACTCCTGTTCCCCCTTATTTACCCTGGATGGAATTTGGCTTCGCTGCGCCCTGAATCAATCAAAAAGCTGCATGAGAAGATTCATCCCATTTCATTTTGGCGAGAGGGAGGCAGTGAATCACCTGGGCTACAGATTTGTCGGTTGGTTGATTCTCGACGAACTCATTCGGAAAACATCAAACTGCCGGTTTCTTAAGGCAATTAAGAAACCTATGAAAGATAAGTAAGGAACTCCTTTCACTTATAAGTTTTGCCTGCGTGCAAACCCGGAACGTCGATTTCAAAACAAAGAAAGAACTAAAATGAAAGCAACACTCTTTGCTTGTTGTCCTATTACTCTTTTTGCCTGCCTTGTGGAGTTTTGGAAAGGAGAGAATTTCAGAAAGTCACTCTCGGAAACTCTTATTGGACGAGAGAGAATCAATATGATATTGGCGTTGGTTCTACCAACGAAACGAATAACTTTTTTGTCTTTATCATTCGGAAGGCCCTATTTTGTTGCTGGCCCACACCCAGACTCTGACTTCAATGGCTTCAATGGTGGGAACAACCTCCGCACTCCGGCGTGAACATGAACAACTTACGAATTTAAGAATAGTTTGAGGGAGTGACATTCGTAACTTAATATGTTGTTCACGCGGTGATCTTCTATCTTTCTAAGAGTACTACCCATAGTCTATGTCTGGGGAGACAGGTGCGGTAGAGAGGTCCCCCACTTCGATTCCCGTCCCGTTAGCATCTCCGATCCGAGTCCGTTAGATCTTTTCTTTCGGTCCGGAGCCAGACGGTAATGGACCTACAACCCTTGCTTGTGGACCAGCTGCAGAGCTAACCTTTGTTCTATTGGGTTTGGGGGTTGCTACCGTGCCCATCAAAGGACCTAGAGATGCTAATCTACGAAAAACGATAGGAGAAATGCGAAAGAACTCAACTACGGAACGAGGGCGACCTGTGGAAATACATCGGTTTCTTACTCGTGCAAAGGTCTTGGCAACTTGGACAACTTATAACGATGTTTGTCCCGCATATCAGACGGAAGATCGGGATCTTTACAAATTTATAAAGCTTTCGCCTCAATTCATATTTAGCCGCGAGCAATCTACGTTTGTGATCTCGTATATTTTGCTTCTCCGACATCTTACTGACTTTCCCCCTCATCTTTTTGCAAAAAGCCGCTCCACGGTGGTAAAGTCTCATCTTTTGTCTTGGCCGAAGTGACAATAGTCACATTGAACCCTCGAATATGCTCGAAGATCTCGAAATGATCTTCCAGTTCCGGGGAGAATTCGCAAAACTCCGTTTCCATCGAGAATTGAATGGGGTTTTCCCGTATTTCGACCGGAGAATCTAACAGAGACATTACTGTCGAGATTCTGACCAAAAAATGTGACATTCCATGCCCTCGGAGAGTGCTTTGTCGTGCAAAGTCACTGACATATCCAGTATCTTTTTCGGACCCCAAGAATGGATTGGATCGAAACGACTTTCCCGCTTTGGGGCCCCTTTGTGGCTGTATGAATCTCTGACCGCACGGAATCTCCATAGCCAATTTTCCATTTTTGATTCTGAAAGAAGAGGGATGAAGTGACTCGACTGAAAGGAGAGGGTCCTTTGGTACTAATCTTATTTCACACAATCCAGGAACTTCCATAACGTTGGCGTGATTCGGTTTGAGCAACGGATCTTGACGTGATACATCTTCGTAATGAAAATGGAGTGAAAACATTGGATGAGTTCTTCGGTTATCATAAGCAGCACTGTGAACTATCCGCTTCTAAAAGGGATAATAAATAGGTTGCCTCCACATTAGAATTTCGGGAAAGAAGCGGCTGACTTTCCGCGCGCCGGCGAATCTTTCACTCCTTCTTTCTGTACCGAATTAGACGAAAAATATTCTGTCACGAATTCGGTGAAATAAGTGGAGGTCCCCCCCTTCTTGCGGAGATCCTCCGCCATCCCGCGGATCTTATCCCTTTCAAGTCTGTCGACGACCGGACAACCCTGCCCCTCAACATTGCGGGCCCTGCTGTCTCCATTGGCAGCATGCACTCGATCCACCAAATCCACCCTCATATCCTCTAGATATGAGAAAACAGCTTCTTCGGGATTTCCATAGATCGGGATCAAATCTGGATGTCGAGAGAGTTCCTTTCTAAAAAGAGACATCAATTTGAGTTTGCACTCCCTCATCTCGAGATCCCTATTCTCGAAATTGAGTCTCCTATTATATTCTCGCTGGCTGTCAGCTTCCCCAAAACTCGCTTGGACTGATGCCCAGTAGTCCGTTTTATCCCCTCCCATGAGTAGGAGGGACTCCCCGTTTCCGAAGGCATTTAGCCGTTGACGTAACGAGCTTTCTTGGCTGAGATTCCTGACTATATTGGGGACAACGTTCCCCCTATCCAGAGCCGCCCAGATTGATTCTTGGGGAACTTCGTCCACCTCTATAACCTGTGGGACGGAAGAGGATTCGCCCGCCACCCTTGGGATCGGCGGATTCGCCGCCGTGCTCTGAGGCGGAGTGTCCGGTATTTCAAAAACTTCAACCGGTGCCCCGGGACTAGGAGCCCGAACTATATCCCTATTCCCCATCCACGAGGTAGAGCTTGCCGCGGCAGAACTTCCGTCTGGATTCATAAAGTGAAGTAGGGCCGCAGGTGCCTCGCTAGCGAAGAGGGCCCTAGCAGAAACCCCAATGGCTAAGGCCAGACCGCCGGAGCACCCCATCTTGATCAGAAAGAAGGAGAGGGCTCGACCCACCAGAGAAACACCAGCCTTTGCAAGTAGGGCGGGAAAGGGAAGGGCAAAAATCAAAGTCAAATAATAAAGTAGTAGTATAACTATTAACAGGATCAAAAATGAATACAAAAATTTACGTAAACGTAAAACTGAAGATTGTGAGGCGTTAAAATGTAGTGGAAACATTGGATCCCTTCGTCGGTTATCATAAGCACTGCGAACTTTCCGCTCCTAAAGGAAAAGTCTATCTATCTGCTATTAGCCTAATGTCTCGCTCGATTGCTAGGGTCTACAATCAATTATGAGAAATCGATGGTTGGCAGATTTGATGAGAAAAAGTCTGATGCGTATTGGATCCGCTCTTCCGTTAGCAAGAACACATTAATGAGATTCTATTCCTCTTCCTTATTCTTAAAAAAGAGAACCCCCCACCCGAACCCTTCTTAAGACTACCAAGCCCTCTCGAATGAGTTCTACGATAGAAGCTTTCAACGTACACCCGGGAACAAATCTTTCACTCACTGAGAAGTGAAAACCTGTGACTATATCGTCCTGAAGACGGATGCGACGGGAAGAAGTGGCATTTAGAAGTGTTGCTGATTTCACATTTAGGTTTCGGCATAACAAAGCTTGCACTGTCTTTTCGCACTTAGGCGT